TTTTATTAAGGTCCGATAACAAACCCTATCCCTATAAAGGGTGATATTAGATCTTTTATACCGGCCTCATCTTTATCAAACTTCTTTGTCTTCATCTTCCAAAAAATCACAAGAAGTTTAGAACTTAACTCTTTTTTTTTTTCATTTCGCTTTTCTTGTTTGTTTGGGTTTGTAACTATGTGACGAATCGAAGTGGAAGGGCAATCTGATGATACTTCATTAGATGATTAATTGTACAAGGAAGACGTAAGATAAAAAATAAGGTAAACAAATGAAAAATAAAGGAATTTTGGATTGATTGGGTCAGCAATCCAAGTTTGGATTCGGTATGGATAAAAGAACTTCCTATGTTATACTATTCAAGTCTCGAAGACGAATTGATTTGATAGCTCAGATATTCTTATTCATGATATTGATCCGATTCAAGATCATCGAGAGGTAATTCATTCATTGAATTTACAGGCGAAAGATTTATCATCTCTATGGGATTAAATCCCGAGTTATTGCGAAGTAAAAAAACCGATGAGATTATGGAAGTAAATATTCTTGCATTTATTGCTACTGCACTATTCATTCTAGTTCCTACCGCTTTTCTACTTATCATTTATGTAAAAACAGTCAGTCAAAATGATTAATTCAATTGAATTTTCAAATGAATTTGAATGAAACTTTCCTTCTGAGTTTTTATCAAAAATGGACAAAGTAAAATGAAAAGGATTCCAATTTCGCGTCTTATCTTAAATGAAATAAGCGGACTCTAATCGGCAGTATTTTCTAAATTTGATAGTATGGTAAGAAAGAAAGATTCATCTATTTCTTTACTTACCATACTATCTATCTCTTAGTCTATAAAGTTCTACTCTAGAATAAAGATAGAGGCTTAATTTTAGATAGATCAATCTATAATATTCTCTTCATATTCATGTATGTGTATATCAATTCCCGATATTTATTGTATGGAATGGACATAGCACCCAATTCTATTTATTTGCTACATCTACTTGTTTTGTTCCGATCAATCTGAAATAATTGTCTTAACTCTTATCTTATGATTCTAATTATGATTTGAATTACTAGATTTTTAGGATTTCCAATCTGAATATCGGTATTTATGGAAAGAATCAATGATTGAAAAACGATATGGACATATAGATTACTAAAATCACGTAGTAATCTTTTTTTAGTATTCCGAAGAAATAATTGATTTAACTATTGACAGGAGGGGAGGTCCACGGGCACTTCTTCAGATTTCGAAAAGGAAGAGTAAACCTCACCAATTTTTAACGCCCGAACCATGATAGAAAATAAGCCGATAAAGCAAAAATCTCCTTTCTAAAATTAGAAACCCAGCGGTAAATGGGTAGTATGTGACTCGCCTGAGGCAAGGTCTTATTATATTATTGCATAGTCTCTCATTAGACAACCACGATGTCTATATCTTTTATCAGAGAAAGTGCGTATACACTTAACAAAACAACTTCTTCTTTGAAGAGTAAAGAGGGAAACAAATAAAAAAAGGTCCGGTCTTCCTCAGTATTCATCTAATCTATAAAGTAAGAGCCCATTAATTAATAATTGAAATAGAAATAAGAAATAGAAAATTTCGGAAGAATTAGATTGGAAATTTTTTTCCAATCATCTGGATCCCTTTCCTTTCGAAATACAAAGATGGGAATCATTGAAATATTTCTTTGATTGAAAGAGTATGATTCCTAGCATACATTACTCCATTGGAGTCCAATGGAATTTGAAATTAAGATAGTTAGATTTTAACTAGTTCAAAACGCGTTGCAGAACGATCTATAAAACAATTGATACAGTTTGATTCCTCAACTCAATTAGTAGTAGTACTTTTAAAGTCCACTTCTTCCCCACACTACGAGTGAAAGAGAAAATGTAAAGACTACCATTAAAGCAGCCCAAGCGAGACTTACTATATCCATGTGAGTTATGTCCCCTATCTCTATAAATAGGAAGGAATTCTTCCATTATTCCTCACTAATAATAGGGGAATCAATGGTGCAGAGTCAAAAAGGGATTCTGACCGAACACTATTGAGAAATCAATCCAATAAATGATGCTTTTTTGAATCGTGAAAGATTAAACACAAGCAAAATACGTAGTAACATCTCAATCTCAAGGGAATGGGAAGATGTAGGAATAATAATAATAAGGCCCATTCTTTTTTGACCTTCCTAAGTAAAAACAGAAAGGCGGAAATCACTAAAAAAGAGAAATCACTATCTATTACCTATTACAGACTCCTATTTCTCCCTTTGTTTGATCTAATCCGTACCCCCTTTTCTCGAGTATGGCTGTGAATGTGAAAGAGGGGGCTTGACTAGGGGTTGCCGAAAAGAAATTCTTTCTTTTTGTCCCCTTTTCTATAAAAAAAGGTCAATTATCCATCTAATCTAATATGGATTGAATACCTGAGCACTCCAAGATTCTCGCGAGTCCGTCGTATATAAAGCAACTTCCGCCCCTTTCCACAACTATT